TTAATATTTATTGGAACTTAAATATTAATGGGTAATAAACTGAATTATTGATAATAATATCTTCTGTAAGTTGAAAAACCTAGTAAAATTGGAAAAAAATGAAAAAAAATAATTTAAATTATTTTTGAAAATTAGTTGTTTAGATAAACGAATTTAGTATGGGAAATTATTTATAAATGGTTTGTTAATAATTTTTGATTGAGGTTACAAAAATTCGGGGGGGGGGGGGTAAAATTGCAAAATTTGACTAGAATTTTCGGGTTTTTGGCTATTTTTTTTGAAAATTTCCCTCTTTTATAATAAGATATTATATATATATAAATAAAGAAAGATATATAAGTTCTATTATTCTAAAAAAGAGCAGTATTTATTAATCAATAGTGACTATAATAAGTTATTTGCCCTATTTGAATATTAAATTCTTATATAATCCTTAGATATAGAGAGGTATTTACATAATAATATATATATATATAATATAAACCTCTTATATTATTATATACTGTATTCATATAGATATTTATTATATTATAGGAACTGATGTGACTTATTATTTTATATTTAGAACAGTATTATTTATATATATATATGTATCAAATAAATATTTTATATTAAATACATTTTTATTGAATAGATTAATAAGTTATTTTAGTTTAATATTACTTTAATTTTAAATTAAAATTAACGCAACTAGTCATATATAAATACTTATTGATAAATAAGTATTATATGTATGACTCTATATTTATTAAAATAGATATTATAATATAGTTATAACATAAAATATACTTTTAATAATAGTTTAATATTTAATTAATAATAATTAAATAAAATAATTAAGGGGGATTATTTTATAGTATAATTAGATTATATTATTGGGTAAAATAATATAATGCTTGAATTTTAGTATAATTAGATTATATTATTGGGTAAAATAATATAATGCTTGAATTTAACTAAATTATAGGGGTAATTCAAGTAGGTTCAGTTATAATTGATGAATAAACTAAATTATAGGGGTAATTCAAGTAGGTTCAGTTATAATTGATGAATATGGATCACGCTATATATATATACGTTATATATTAAGGGTAATATACATTAAAAAATTAATGTAATCCATATTTACTATGCATGTAGTAAGTATATAAAGTAATTAAGGGGGTTGTTTTATGGTATGATTAGATTATATTATTGGGTAAAATAATATAATGCTTGAATTTAACTAAATTATAGGGGTAATTCAAGTAGGTTCAGTTATAATTGATGAATATGGATCACGCTATATATATATACGTTATATATTAAGGGTAATATACATTAAAAAATTAATGTAATCCATATTTACTATGCTAGTGGCTGACCGAGATAATGATAGTTTTATTCTTGCTATAATACTTATTATAATTTAATATTATATGTTAATTTTTGTGAAATTATTATCTTGATGATGTAAGGTTAAATATTTGCAGTAATAAGTGTTAATTATGAAAGAAATTTTGAATTAGTTATTTTTTTTAATTTTGATTAAATATGTGCCAGCAATCGCGGTTATACATAGAATATAAGTAAGTATTTTTATTTTGTAGTTATTTAATTTACTTTGGATAAAATTTATTAGTTTTTAGGTAAAATTTAATTTTAAAGATTTATTTAATTAAGAGAAATGAGGCTATGAAATCTAATAATTTAAACTAGGATTAGATACCCTATTATTTTAGATTTAAATTTATTAATTTGAGTAGTATTAGTTATGATCTTGAAACTTAAAGAATTTGGCGGTATTTTAGTCTAGTTAGAGGAATCTGTCTCGTTATCGATAGTCCGCGTTGAACCTTACTTGATTTATTTGACATGTATACCGCCGTTTAATTGAAAATCTTCTTAGAATTAATTTTCTTTAAATAAAATTTTATTTTATTTCAGGTCAAGGTGCAGTTTATAATTAAGTGATGATGGATTACAATATTTACAAAATATGATGGATTATATTTTGAGATAATTTTATGAAGGAGGATTTAATAGTAATTAATAATAAGATTTATTTTTTTGATATTAGCTCTAAATTGTGTACACATCGCCCGTCACTCTCGTATTAATATGAGAAAAGTCGTAACAAAGTAGGTGTACCGGAAGGTGCAGCTAGACTAAGGATCAGGTTAAGCTTGAAGATAAGATTTTTATTTACATTAAAATAAATACTGTGCAATTCAGTGTAGCCTGATGTTTAAAAAATTTATTAATATATAATTGGTTATTATAGAAATCATTTTTTATGTTTTTGTAGTTGTTAATAATTAAATTATTTTGGTAATAGTTTATTTGTACTGTGAAGGTTCATTGAAATAGTATTTACATTAATATTTAAGTTTATTTAATTTATTGTACCTTGTGTATCAGGATTAATTAATTACATATTATATACACTTAATTTTCTCGATATTATTAGAGTTAATTTATTATTTTATTTACTGTTTTATAAGTATAAATAATAATAAATTGGTAGTGAAATGTTATTCGTTAATAATGATATCTAGTTTTTAGGGAAATGAATTTAATTTACATTTTTTCTTTAATTTTATTATTATTATTATAATTTAAGTTAAAATGATTGTTAAGGGGGATAAGCTCCTTATCAGAATTCTATAATTGATTTATTACTTATAATTGTGTGGATTTAATAATAATTATTATTATAAGTTTATAAAAATTTTATTATCTTTTTTGTTAAATTTGTTTTGTATTTAGGGTTTTACTAAAATTTTTTAACTAATTTTGACTTAATTTTAATTATGATTAAATTAGTATATAATATATTTATATTAATTGATGTAGGTGTAATAAATTATAGGAATTAGGCAAAACAATTATTCGCCTGTTTAACAAAAACATCTTTTCTTGATTAAATATGAAGTATAACCTGCTCAATGAAAATTTAAATAGCCGCGGTATGATGACCGTGCAAAGGTAGCATAATCATTAGTCTTTTAATTGTAGGCTGGAATGAATGGTTGGACGAAATAATTTCTGTCTTAATTTTATTAATTTGAAGTTAATTTTTGTGTTAAAAAGCTCAAATTATTTTTTGGGACGAGAAGACCCTATAGAGTTTTATATTTTTTAAAAATTTATTTTTTTGTTTTAGTAAGTTACTAAATTTATTTTGTTGGGGTGATGTAAAGATAAGAATAACTCTTTATATTTTTATTTATAAATTATTATATTTGTGATCCATTATTAATGATTAAAAGATTAAATTACCTTAGGGATAACAGCGTAATCTTTTTAGAGAGTTCTTATTGACAATAAGGATTGCGACCTCGATGTTGGATTAAGATAAAATTTGGGTGTAAAAGCTTAAAAATTAGGTCTGTTCGACCTTTAAATTCTTACATGATCTGAGTTCAAACCGGCGTAAGCCAGGTTGGTTTCTATCTAATAATGATTTTATTACTTTAGTACGAAAGGACCAAGTATATAAAAATAATTTTTTACATTGATAAATATTAAAACTATTTTGGCAGAAAAGTGTATTAGATTTAGAATCTATAAATGTAAAATTATTACAAGTAGTATTGGAAATTACTATTACTTTTTTTATTAGTTTAATTTTATTAATTTGTGTAATAGTGGGAGTTGCATTTCTAACTTTATTAGAACGTAGGGTATTAGGATACCTTCATATTCGTAAAGGTCCTAATAAATTAGGGTTTATTGGTATTTTACAACCTTTTAGTGATGCTATTAAGTTATTCTCTAAGGAACAAAGCTTTCCTTTGATGTCTAACTATATTTCTTATTATTATGCACCTGTATTTAGCTTGTTCCTTTCCTTATTATTATGAATAATTATTCCTTATTTAAGAGGATTATATTTTTTTGAACTCAGTCTATTATTTTTTTTGAGATGCACTAGTATAGGTGTCTATACAGTAATAATTGCTGGCTGATCCTCTAATTCTAAATATTCTCTTTTAGGAGGCTTGCGTGCCGTGGCTCAAACTATTTCTTATGAAGTTAGATTAGCTTTAATTTTATTATCTTTTGTCTTTTTAGTAGGTAGTTATGATTTAATATATTTCTTTATTTTTCAGAGGTATTTTTGATTAATATTTATTTCTTTACCTTTAGTATTTATATGGTTTATTTCTTGTTTAGCTGAAACTAATCGAACTCCTTTTGATTTTGCAGAGGGGGAATCTGAATTGGTATCTGGTTTTAATGTTGAATATAGAGGAGGTGGTTTTGCTTTAATTTTTTTGGCTGAATATTCAAGAATTTTATTTATGAGAATATTAATTTGTATCCTTTTTTTTGGTAGTGACTTAGAATCATTTTTTTTTTATGCGAGGCTGAGTTTAATATCTTTTATATTTATTTGAGTTCGTGGTACAATACCTCGATTCCGTTATGATAAATTAATATATTTGGCTTGAAGGAGTTTCTTACCTATATCATTAAATTATTTATTATTTTTTATTGGTTTAAAAATTTTATTAATATCCTTTATATTTTAGTGTAAAGTATTAAGTAGTAATAAAGTTAATAAAGGAATTAAACCTTTAAATTATGCTTTCAAAACATATTTTCCTCTTGGATTATTAACTAATATTATTTAATATAATAATCTCATAGATTTGTAATTATTGGTCTAATAATATAAAATAAAAAATAAATAATTGTTAAGATTTGACCAGTAATAATATAAGGGTCTTCCACAGGTCGTGCTCCAATTCAAGTTAAGAGAATAACTGTATTTACTATAATTCAGAATATAAATTGATTAATTGGATAGAATTGATTTCCCTGAAGTAGAGGCTTATATAAGGGTATAATAAATAGGATAGAAATTGATATTGCTAAAGCAATAACTCCTCCTAATTTATTAGGAATTGATCGTAAAATTGCGTATGCAAATAGAAAATATCATTCGGGTTGAATGTGAATAGGGGTTACTAGTGGGTTGGCAGGAATAAAGTTATCTGGATCACTTAATATATATGGGTCCTTTACTGTTAAAGTTGTTAATAATATAATTAAGATTATGAATCCTACAGAGTCTTTCATGGAAAAGTAAGGGTGGAATGGAATTTTATCAATATTTCTGTTTAACCCAGTGGGATTATTAGATCCTGTTTGGTGTAAAAACAGAAGATGAATTATCACTATAGCTGTAATAATAAATGGTAAAAAGAAATGAAATGTAAAAAATCGATTTAAGGTCGCATTATCAACTGCAAACCCCCCTCACACTCATTGAACAATTTCAATACCAAAGTAAGGAACTGCGGACAATAAATTTGTGATTACAGTGGCCCCTCAGAATGATATTTGTCCTCATGGTAATACATATCCTATAAAAGCTGCTGCTATTGTTAAAAACAAAATTAATACTCCAATTATTCAGGTTTGAATAAATTTATAGGATCCATAATAAATACCTCGGCCTACATGTATATAAATACATACAAAAAATAATGAGGCACCATTAGCGTGGAGTGTTCGTAAAAATCATCCAAAGTTTACATCTCGGCAGATATGAATAATACTAAAAAATGCATATTCAATGTTTGGACAATAATGTATAGCTAAAAAGACTCCTGTGATAATTTGAATCCCTAGGCATAACCCTAGGAGGGACCCAAAATTTCATCATCTATTAATATTAGATGGTGTTGGTAAATCAATTAAGGCATTATTAATAAATTTGAATAGAGGATGATAAATTCGAATTGATTTTTTCATTAATTTAATTGTCGTAATGGACCTTTGAAAATAGTAGTGATACTTACCACTACAAGTAGTGTAATTAATAGATAAAGAACTATCATAATAGTTAAAATACTATTAGGGTAATTATAGAGTTTTAATAAAGGTAACTTGGTTAAATTATCTATAATAATATATGTATAAGTTTCTTGATTATTTAAGTTAAAATTATTTTTTAATATAATAAATATAGTAGGCATTATTAATAATAATAGAAATAAAAGTTTAGCTGAGAATATAAATATTTCATTAGAAGCCAAACTTGTAAGGTAGATGAATAGAACTAATATTCCTCCTAAAAAAATTAGGAATAGAATATACGAAAATCAAAATGATTGTATTATTAATCCTGTAATTATAGAAATTAATGTTGTTTGAATTAATAAGATTAATCCCATTGCTAATGGGTGATTTATTTGTGTAAATAAAATTCTTAATAAAGATCTTATTACTAGTAGTAATGTTATAATTTCAGGGAATAGTTTAAGTAAAATGTTAATTTTGGAGGTTAATAATAAGGTAATTAACCTTTTCTCTGAAGTTTTAAAAGTTAACTTATTTTTGGTTTACAAGACCAATATTTTTTTATAAATTATTAAAACTATGAATGATAATATATATTTCAGTATGTTTTTTTTCTGGGGTTTGGGTATTTTGTTCTAATCGTAAGCATCTATTGGCAACTTTGTTAAGTTTAGAATTTATTGTGTTAATTTTATATATAATTATATGTAATTATTTAAATGAATTTAATTACGAGTTTTTTTTTGTAATAATTTTGTTAACTTTTTCTGTATGTGAGGGAGCTTTAGGCTTATCTATTTTAGTTTCAATAATTCGAAGATATGGTAATGATTTTTTTAATATTTATAGAATATTAGAATGTTAAGATTTATTTTCTTTTTTTTAGGATTAATCCTTATTTGCTTTAAAAAAGGAGTTTGATGAATTATTCAGTCTTTATTATTTATTTCTTCTTATATATATTTATTTAATATTCCTTATTATTTTTGTTGAAGTGGATTAGGATATATTTTTGGGTATGATTATATTTCGTATGGCTTAATCTTATTAAGAATTTGGATTAGAATTTTAATAATTATAGCAAGAGAATCTATTTATCAAGTAAAATACTTTACTAATTTTTTTTTATTTTTAGTAATTTTATTGCTAATAATATTGGTATGTACATTTGGAAGAATAAATATATTTTCTTTTTACTTATTTTTTGAGAGAAGTTTAATCCCTACTTTGTTTTTAATTATAGGTTGGGGCTATCAGCCGGAACGTTTACAAGCAGGAATTTATTTATTATTTTATACTTTATTAGCTTCAATACCTTTATTAGTATCAATTATTTATATATACGAAGTTGATAATTTGAGATTTTCTTTATTAAATATTTTTTATAAGATAAATATATTTATATATATTAGTATGATTTTGGCTTTTTTAGTAAGGATACCTTTATTTATACTACATTTATGACTCCCTAGGGCACATGTGGAAGCTCCTGTAAGAGGTTCAATAATTTTGGCAGGAATTTTATTAAAATTAGGGGGATATGGATTATTACGTGTTTATTTAATTTTATTAAATATTGGTGTAAGGATAAATTATATTTGATTATCAATTAGTTTAATTGGTGGAACATTGGTTAGTTTAATTTGTATACGTCAAACTGATTTAAAGTCATTAATTGCTTATTCATCAGTATCTCATATAGGAATTGTAATTGGTGGAATAATAACTCTATTGTATTGAGGTTACTGTGGTTCTTATTTATTAATAATTGCTCATGGTTTATGTTCCTCTGGATTATTTTGTTTAGCAAATATTACTTATGAGCGATTAGGAAGACGAAGTCTTTTAATTAATAAGGGATTAATAAATTTTATACCTAGTATATCTTTATGATGATTTTTATTAAGATCCTGTAACATGGCAGCTCCTCCTTCCATAAATTTATTGGGTGAAATTAGATTATTAAATAGAATGGTAAGATGATCTTTAATAACAATATTAATTTTAATTTTTCTATCTTTTTTTAGAGCAGTTTATACATTATATATATTTTCTTATAGACAACATGGTCAATTATATTCTGGGATATACTCTTGTTCATTAGGTTATACACGTGAATATAATTTATTATTTCTTCATTGACTTCCTTTAAATTTATTAATTCTTAAGGGGGAACTTTTTGTTCTTTGAATTTAGATTAACTTATATAGTTTAATTAAAATATCGATTTGTGGTGTCGAAGTTATATACACATATTATGGGTAATGAAATTTATAACAATTGGTTATATTAGCTTTATTTTTTTATTTATTTGTAGTACAATTTTTTTTATAGAGGGATTTTATTTTATTATGAATGACTTAATTTATTTTGTTGAATGAGAGATTATTATTATAAATTCTGGGTGTGTAGTAATAACATTATTATTTGATTGAATATCTTTATTATTTATAGGACTAATTTTTTTTATTTCTTCTCTAGTAATTTTATATAGTGATTATTATATATATGGTGATTATAATATAAGTCGATTTATTTATTTAGTTTTATTATTTGTACTGTCAATGATATTTTTAGTTATTAGACCTAATATAATTAGAATTTTATTAGGGTGGGATGGTTTAGGTTTAGTTTCATATTGTTTAGTAATTTATTATCAGAATGTAAAATCTTATAATGCTGGAATATTAACTGCTTTATCTAACCGTGTAGGGGATGTTGCATTATTAATAGTTATTGCCTGAATATTAAATTTTGGGAGATGAAATTATATTTATTATTTAGAATGTATGAAAGATAGATATGAAATATTTATTATTGGTTTAATAGTGATTTTGGCAGGAATAACTAAAAGAGCTCAAATTCCTTTTTCATCTTGACTCCCAGCTGCTATAGCAGCCCCTACTCCAGTTTCGGCTTTAGTTCATTCTTCTACTTTAGTAACTGCTGGGGTTTATTTATTAATTCGTTTTAGCCCTTCTTTTGATACATTTTTAAATACCTTTTTATTATTAATTTCTGGAATAACAATATTTATGGCAGGAATTGGAGCTAATTTTGAATTTGATTTAAAGAAAATTATTGCTTTATCAACTTTAAGTCAATTAGGTTTAATAATGAGAATTTTATCTATAGGATATATAGAACTTTCTTTTTTTCATTTATTAACACATGCTTTATTTAAAGCATTATTATTTATGTGTGCGGGAGTAATTATTCATTCAATGAGAAATTTTCAAGATATTCGGTTTATAGGAAATTTATCTTTCCAAATACCTTTAACATCTTCATGTTTAATAATTTCAAATTTTGCTTTATGTGGAATACCTTTTCTTGCTGGGTTTTATTCTAAGGATTTAATTTTGGAAATTATTTCTTTAAGTTATTTAAATATTTTTGGTTTTTTTTTATTTTACTTTTCTACTGGGTTGACAGTTTGTTATTCTTTTCGTTTATTTTATTATATTATATGTGGTGATTTTAATTTGAGAACTTTTTATTTTATAAATGAAGAAGATAAAAGAATATTAATTGGTATACTTATTTTATTAACAATAGTAATTTTAGTAGGATCTATATTAAGATGAATAATTTTTCCTACACCTATACATATTTTTTTACCGATTTATTTGAAAATATTAGTAATAATAGTTAGAATTATAGGAGGTTGAATTGGCTATGAATTATCAATAATTAGAATTGGAAACTCATCAATATTTTTTAAGAGAAATATTTTTATAGAATTTTTAGGGTCTATATGATACATACCTTTTTTATCTACTTATGGTGTATCTTCTACCCCTTTAATCTTAGGTTATTTTTCAATAAAGTCTTTTGATGGTGGTTGAAATGAATATTTTGGTGGGCAAGGTATTTATCAAGTATATATAAATATTGGAGTAATTACTCAATGATGACAATTTAATAATTTAAGGGTATTTTTAATATTTTTTGTTATATGAGTGATTGTGATAATATTTATATTATTTTATTAAGAATTTAAGTAGCTTAAGTTTAAAGTTTAGTACTGAAGATACTATGATGATTTTATGAATCTTTAAATAATTTATGATTAAATAATATTTTTACAGTGAAAATGTAATGTTTTAATAAACTACATAAATTATTTATATACATACATATATATATATATATATATGTATGTATATAGAAATATAAATGGAGTTAAACCATTTAAGTAGTAAGTTAGCAGCTTATACTTGAACATCATATTTCCTTAACTAGAATAATTAAAATTCAATATTATTATTAACAGTAATATACCTCTATTTTGGTTTTAGTTAAAATAAGGGTAATTAAATACCAGAGGGCTAGGTCGAAACTAGCTGCAAGATTGCTTCAAATTCAAGATAAAATAAAAATTATTACTTTTTGATTGCAACTCAAATGTTATGATTAACTATTATCCTAAGTTGATTAGGAGGCTCATTCAAGGGATCCTTGCTTCCATTCATGATATAGGCCAATTAGTAAAATAATTAAGAAGATTATTCTGATAATAATTCATACTACTATATTAGAGGAAAATATAATAATTGTTATTGGAAGAAGTAATGCAATTTCTACATCAAAAATTAAAAAAATTACTGCAATTAAGAAAAATCGTAGGGAAAAAGGTAGACGAGCTGATCTTTTAGGATCAAATCCACATTCAAAAGGGGATCTTTTTTCTCGATCCTCAATATTTTTTATAGACAGAATGGATGCTAAAGTTATAATAATTCTTGTTAAAATTATAATAAATAGTACTATAATAAATATAGAAAATATTATTTATTTTGTTTTACACAAATTTTTTGATTGGAAGTCAAATATACTTATTGTATTAAATAAATTTATCTTCCTCATCAGTAAATTGAGATGTATAAGAATAATCAAACTACATCGACAAAGTGTCAGTATCAGGCAGCTGCTTCAAATCCAAAATGGTGATTAGAAGAAAAGTGATAAAATAAATGTCGTAGAAAGCATGTTAATAGAAAGGTAGTTCCAATAATTACATGAAGCCCATGAAATCCTGTTGCTATAAAGAAGGATGAACCATAAACTGAGTCTGCAATAGTAAAAGATGCTTCTAAGTATTCATAGGCTTGAAGAGCTGTAAAATATATTCCTAGAATAATTGTTAAAATTAGTCCATGGAAAGTTTGATTATAATTATTTTCTATAAGTCCATGATGGGCTCATGTTACAGTTACTCCTGATGATAAAAGAATAGCTGTATTTAATAGTGGAATTTGGAGAGGATTAAATGGTTGAATCCCAAATGGAGGTCATAATGAACCTACTTCAACTGTAGGGGATAAACTACTATGAAAAAATGCTCAGAAGAATGAAATAAAGAAGAATACTTCTGATACAATAAATAAAATTATTCCTCAGCGTAATCCTTTTGTTACAAATTTTGTATGGAGCCCTTGATAAGTACCCTCTCGGGTAATATCCCGTCATCATTGAATTATAGTTAAGATTAAAATTAATAATCCAATAAAGATTAGTCTTTTATTATATTGGTGGAATCATTTAATTAACCCTATTATTACTACTAGTGCACCAATTGCTCCTGTAATAGGTCAAGGTCTTTTATCAACTAAATGATAAGGGTGATTATGTTTTGACATTAATTTACTTCTCTAGAATAAAGAGTACTTAAAACTGCAAATACATACGATTGAATAATTGCTACAGCTGATTCAAGAGTTAATAAAGCAATTTGAGTAAAAATTAATAAGTTTACTAGGGATAAAGTTAATAAAGGGCCAGTATCTCCTAGTAATGTTAATAATAAATGACCTGCAATTATATTTGCAGCTAATCGAATAGCTAGTGTTCCTGGTCGAATTAAATTACTGACAGTTTCAATACAAACTATGAAAGGTATGAGGAGAGGAGGGGTCCCTTGAGGAACCAGGTGGGCAAGTATGTGTTTTGAGTTGTTAATATACCCAAAAATTATAAATCTTATTCATAAAGGTAAAGCTAATGATAGTGTTATAGATAAATGACTTGTTCTAGTAAATACATATGGAAATAATCCTAAAAAATTATTAAATATAATTATTGAGAATAATGAAATAAAGATAAATGAACTTCCTTTAAGAATTCTTTTATAACCAATTAATATTTTAAATTCTTTATGTAAAGATAGTAGAATACTATTTCATAAAAAAAAATGACGTGAAGGAATTAATCAAATTGATATAGGAATTAATAATAATCCTAATATTGTTCTAACTCAATTTATTGGGAGATTAGAAATTCTTGTTGAAGGGTCAAATACTGAAAATAAATTTGTTATCATTTTCAATTAATACTTTTAGGACTTAATCTTTTTTTTTTAGTTTTTAAAATTGGAATATATGAATAATAATTAATAAATAAAAAAGTAAATAGGATAATAATAAAATAAAGATATAGGGTGGTTCATCTAAGGGGTATTATTTGTGGAATAGAAGAATATCTTTTGATAATTTTAGTTTGACAATCTAATGTTATAAGTTAACTAATTCTTCTCATCAGAAGTAAGTGCTAATATTTACTATTTTTTGGTTTAAGAGACCATTACTTGCTTTCAGTCATCTGATGACTCATTTATTTTGTGAATTCAGTTGATAAAATTATTAGTTGAAACTCTTTCAATAACAATTGGTATAAATCTGTGATTTGCTCCACAAATTTCTGAGCATTGGCCATAAAATACTCCTGGTCGACTAATTAAGAATCTTGTTTGATTTAGTCGACCCGGAGTTGCATCTGCTTTTACTCCTAAGCTTGGGATAGTTCATGAGTGAAGAACATCAGTTGCTGTAATAATAATTCGAATAAAAGAATTTATTGGTAGTCTGGCTCGATTATCAACATCAAGTAGTCGAAATATTTCATTATTTATTTCATTTTGAGGAATTATGTATGAATCAAATTCAATTTTTAGGAAATCTGAATATTCATAACTTCAATACCATTGATGGCCAATAGTTTTTAAGGTGATAGTAGGATTATTAATTTCATCTATTAAATATAGTAATCGTAGGGATGGAATTGCAATAAAGATTAAAATGATTGCAGGTGCAATTGTTCATATTACTTCAATTAACTGCCCTTCTAAAAGGAGTTGATTAGTAAAATTATTATAAATTAAAGTAATTATTATATAAGTAACTACTGATAAAATTATTATGATAATTAATAAAGCATGATCATGAAAGTAAATTAATTGTTCTATAATTGGGGATGCACTATCTTGTAAATTTATATTAGGTCATGTTGTCATTAGTAAATATTATTCTAATAAAAGAATTCTTTATAAATGGGGCTTAAATCCATTGCACTAATCTGCCATATTAGAAATTAATTAATATGTAATAGTTGGGAGTTCAGAATATCTATGTTCTGCAGGAGGTGTATTCTGGAATCATTCAATAGAATTATTTGTTTGAGTTGGAAAAAGGAGTTGCCGATTTATTAATATTCTTTCTCATATAATAAAGATAAATATTACTACTCTTACAAATGAGATTATTGATCCAATTGATGATACAATGTTTCATGTTGTATATGCATCAGGGTAATCTGAATATCGTCGGGGCATGCCTGCCAGACCAAGAAAATGTTGGGGGAAGAAGGTTAAATTAACTCCTAAAAATATAATTGCAAATTGAATTTTTAGTCATTTAGGATTTATTGAAAGGCCAGTAAATAAGGGAAATCATTGAATAAATCCTGCTATAATTGCGAATACAGCACCTATAGATAAAACATAGTGAAAGTGAGCTACTACATAATAAGTATCATGAAGTACAATATCAATTGATGAATTAGCTAGAACTACTCCTGTTAATCCTCCTATTGTAAATAGGAATACAAATCCTAATGATCATAAACATGGGGCTCTATAAGTAAGTTTGGACCCATAAAGAGTAGATAATCATCTAAAGATTTTAATTCCAGTGGGAACTGCAATAATTATTGTAGCGGAGGTAAAGTAAGCTCGGGTATCAATGTCTATTCCTACAGTAAATATGTGATGGGCTCATACAACAAATCCTAAAAGACCAATTGCGAGTATTGCAAAAATTATCCCGAGGTTCCCAAAGGCTTCTTTTTTACCTCTTTCATGACAAATAATATGTGAAATTATTCCAAATCCTGGAAGAATAAGAATATAAACTTCGGGATGACCGAAGAATCAAAAAAGATGTTGATATAGAATGGGGTCACCCCCTCCTGCAGGATCAAAAAATGAGGTGTTTAAGTTTCGGTCTGTTAATAATATAGTAATTGCACCTGCAAGAACGGGTAGTGAAAGAAGTAGGAGGAGAGCTGTAATTCCTACTGCTCATACAAATAATGGAATTCGTTCTGGTTTCATACTAATTGGTTTTATATTAATAATTGTGGAGATAAAATTTACTGCTCCTAAAATAGAAGAAACACCTGCAAGGTGTAATGAAAAAATTGCTAAGTCAACAGATGCTCCTATATGGGCTATATTACTAGCAAGGGGGGGATAAACTGTTCATCCTGTCCCAGCTCCTCTTTCTACTATTCTACTTGCAAGTAAAAGAGTAAGAGAAGGAGGAAGAAGTCAGAATCTTATATTATTTATACGGGGGAAAGCTATATCGGGGGCTCCTAATATGAGAGGGACGAGTCAATTACCAAAACCACCAATTAGAATTGGTATTACTATAAAAAAAATTATGATGAAAGCATGGGCAGTAACAATTACATTATAAATTTGATCATCTCCAATTAGAGATCCAGGTTGATTTAATTCTATTCGAATTAATATTCTTAGGGAGGTACCAATTATTCCTGCTCAGGCTCCGAAAATGAAGTATAAGGTCCCAATATCTTTATGATTAGTTGAGAATAATCATCGTTTCAATTAGTTTAGTAGGGTGATCGAGAAGTATAGGTGAAAGATTGTAAATCTTTTTAGGAGTATATAAATACTCTCCTACTAACAAAAAATAATTAAGAATATAGATATATTAAGGTTTTATATTCATAATATGATGATAGAATGCAATTCTATAGGAGTAGCTAAGCTACTAAGACTTAAAGATTATAAGCCTTTATTTTTAGCTTTGAAGGGTAATAGTTTATTTTTAACTTAAAGTCTTTAAAAGACAATATTTAAGAAAAATGATGAAATAATTAATCCTGTTGTTGAAAACAAAGTTAATAAAAATGCTGGAATATTAAATTCATTCACTTCAATTATAATTGGGGTTCAATTATTTTCTGAGTTGAGAATAATTATTGATGAGTAAGCAATTCGTAAATAGTAATATAAAGTTGTGAGAGACAAAATAACTATAATTGTAATGATTATAGGGGATGAATTAATAATTATTTGTTGAATAACAACTCATTTTGGAAAAAATCCTAAAAAGGGGGGTAGCCCTCCTAAGGAGAGGAGGGATGAGTATATTATTAACTTAATAACCTTATTTTCATTACTAGTAGAATAGGTTTGGTTAATAAATGATATTTGAATAGATATAACAATATAAATAACTGAAAAGGTTAGGAGGGTATAAATCATAAAGTATAAAAATCATGAATTCTCACTTATAATTATAGCAGTAATTATTCATCCTAGATGATTAATTGATGAGTACGCTAGGATTTTTCGGAGAGAAATTTGGTTATACCCTCCAATTGTTCCAATTAGGATTGATAAAATAATAATTGAAACTGTAAATTTATTAAAATGAATAGAATATGAAATAAGGATTAGGGGGGGTATCCTTTGAACGGTTATTAAAATAAAACAATTTATTCATCTTAATCCTTCTATAACTCTTGGAAATCACCAATGCAGGGGAGCAGCACCTATTTTTATAAATAAAGGCACAGCAATGATGATTCTTGTCATTGAGGAATTAATAATTGAAAATATTCTTTCGAGAATGGATTTTGAAAGAATGATAAAAAGAAGTGAGGAGGAGGCTAAAGCTTGAACTAGGAAATATTTCAAAGCAGCCTCTGTTGTGAAAATATCATTATTATCAGATATTAGGGGAATAAATGATAATAAATTAATCTCCAGCCCTATTCAGGCACCCACTCAGGAGTTAGAAGAAATTGTAATTAATAGTCTACTAATTAAGATCATTATAAACAAGATTTTAGTTGAATTGGAATTACTTAATATTAGAGAAGAGAGAATTCTATCTCTATTAATGGAGTATGAATCCATTAGCTTAATTTAGCTTACTTTTCTAAGTAAATACATTTTAGTGTATGGGGCACAAAAATTTTTGATGTTTTTGGGAATAGTTTAAATCTATTGAATGTAGTAATGGTAATTAAATTACATAATTTATTCTATCATAATAATCCTTTATTCAGGCACATTACT